ACCGACTCCATTTGGAATTGCATCAATTATTCGTCTATCAAAAAAATGAGTGAATTCGGCCAATTTTCTCGTCCCCACAATGAAGAATGTTCCATAAAAGGTATCTATGTACCCCCGATTATATGACCAATCATATATAGCATTTTTTATTTTGTCATAAAAATTTCTCCTAGGCCCCATTTTAAAAAATGAATTAATTAAGTCCAAATTTTGAAAAGATGAATAAACAGGTTTATATAAAAAAAATGCTATAAATATTCCGAAAGAGGCTATACTGACTGAAAAGAAGGCATCTTTACAAAATTCATACCAATCTATTGAATTATTTGAATTTTTATGTAAAAGATTTATAGACGGGGTTAACCATTTTGTTAATATATCCACGTCTTGATTTAAAGGAATTCCTAAGAATCCAACGAACAAAGTAAATATAATTAATATAAGTATTGGGAATAACATCGTATTATCCGATTCATAAGGATACAAAGAAGTCTTGATATTGCCAAAATTCGGAATAGAAAGAAAGGGTGGGGTCATATTTCTTACATTCTCATCAATTTTATATACTCTATTTGAAAAAAAAGAAGGACGTCCATTCTTATTCATTTTTAATAAAGTTACCAAACGAAAGTTTTTGTTACTTATTTTTGAACCTTCTTTACCCCATAGCGATATTGAATATAAGGGGGTATTCCTTTTTCCACTGTAATTTTGAAAATGAACGTTTAAATGTCCTTCAAAAGTAAGTAAATAAATCCGACACATATAAAATGCCGTTAATCCCGCCGTAGACCAAGCTATTATTGCAAAAATAGGTGAATACAACCAACTATCATTAAGAATTTCATCTTTGGACCAAAAACAAGCAAGGGGTGGAATACCGCAAAGAGAAAGTGTACCTAAAAAAAAAGAATTTTTTGTAATTGGTACATGTTTTGTTAAACCTCCCATAAGCACCATATTCTGACTTTTTTTTGGACAATACCCAACAAGAGTTTCCATTGAATGAATAACGGATCCCGATCCTAAGAACAATAATGCTTTAGAATAAGCATGAGTAATCAAATGAAATAAAGCACTGCGATAAGACCCCATACCTAAAGCTAACATCATATAACCCAATTGAGACATTGTGGAATAGGCTAAACCCCTCTTAATATCTTTTTGAGCAAGAGCTAAAGTAGCTCCTAAAAAAACTGTTATTATCCCTATCAAAGAGATAAAATTCATTATGGGGGGTATGACTATGAAAAGAGGCATAAGTCGGGCTACAAGAAAAATGCCCGCTGCTACCATCGTAGCAGCATGTATAAGGGCCGAAATAGGAGTAGGCCCTTCCATCGCATCAGGTAACCATACATGAAGAGGAAATTGTGCAGATTTAGCAATCGCACCGGCAAATAAAAGAACAGCGCACAAAGTAAGAAATAAAAAATCGACCTCATTATTAGAAATCAAGTTATTGAATATTTGGAATAAATCACGAAATTCGAAACTCCCCGTTACCCAATAAAACCCTAAAATGCCTAATAATAAACCAAAATCGCCAACACGATTAGTTACAAAGGCTTTTTGACAAGCCTTTGCTGCAACAGGTCGTGTGAACCAAAATCCTATTAATAGATACGAACACATTCCAACTAATTCCCAAAAAATATAAATTTGTATCAAATTTGAACTAGTAACTAATCCCAACATAGAAGTACTGAAAAAACTCATATAAGCAAAAAATCTCAAATACCCGTGATCATGAGACATATAATTATCACTATAAATAAGAACCAAAATTCCAACAGTAGTGATTAGTATTGACATAATAGAAGTAAGTGGATCGATCAAGTATCCGAATTCTAACGAAAAATCATTATTAATAATCCAAGACCATACATATTGATAGACAGAACTACTATTTATTTGTTGAATAGAAAGATTCATCGAAAAAATCATGACTATACTTAACAACAAAACGCTCTGAAAAGCCCACATCCGGCGAAGACTTTTTGTTGCCGTCGGAAAAAGAAGAAGTCCCAACCCTATTAACATAGGAACTGGAAGTGGAAGAAAAGGTATTATCCACGCATATTGATATGTCTGTTCCATAAAAAAAGTTTTTTATTCTTAATTAATTGTTTCCGATTCACCGGATCTTACCTTTCGAAAAAGTCAATAAAAAATCAAGATATGCACTAAATGATTTAAGAAGTTTATATTAGTATTTATTATTATTATATTCTGAGTCTTTTCAAAACCGTTCAAATATTCAAAAAAGAAGTTACAATTGGTCAAATGATATGACTAAGTGACATATAAAAAAACGAACACTTATAATAGGAATAGGAAAATAAAAATATAATAATTTATCGTAATCGTAATAATCAAAATTTATATTCATAGAACAAGGATAAAAATTTAGCCTAAAAAGAGTACTTGACGCGGATACGAATTATAAGATTAACTAAGGTCATCGGTCTAATGAAAAAAACTCTTGATTTTAGTTAGTTTATTTCAATTCATTAACTAATTTTCAATTAATTAACTAATTCATTATGCGATTGATTGTTTTCCATTTCAATCAAAACAATTTATTAGTAAAGTTTAGAAAAAAATGGAACTAAAATGAACTTTTTAGCGAGAAAGGATCAAAAATGACTGAGATCCTTTTTTATCAAACCACGTATCTTTTAACAGATTTATTACTAGTCTCATTTGAATTTGAAAATTAAATTTAGTTGTATTTTTTTCTAGTTTGACTATCAATTTATTAGTCAAAAGTACAATCCTGGTATTTTATTACATGTAAATCAAGTATAGAATGCCGAAAATAAAGGTCTTTTAGATTCTTTTTTTATTTTATTAAGTTTGATTTGATTTTGATGACATGCAGATTCTAAAGATATAACTTTGAGAGATAAACAACGCGAACCAATAGTTCCAAACCAAAAATGAATTTTTGGTTTTACGGCATATTTTGTTATTTCGAGTCATTTTTGATCCAGTTTTCATGGATCTTTGACATATCTATATTTCTTTTTTATGAAGAGTATATTATTTAGAGAAAAAATAGATAATGAATAAGAATAATAATAGAACAATAGATGTCTTTCACATCCAACTATAACAATGAGTAACTTCTTCATTTTTAAATGGCAGTTCCAAAAAAACGTACTTCGATATCAAAAAAGCGTATTCGTAAAAATATTTGGAAAATGAAAGGCTATTGGGCGTCGTTAAAAGCTTTGTCATTAGGGAAATCTCTTTCTACCGGGAATTCAAAAAGTTTTTTTGTACGACAAACAAATAAGTCCTAAAATATTGGAATAATCCAAATGCATTTGATTCAAAGTTCATATTAATATGAAATAGAATCTTAATGTTATGTCTAAAAGAATAATTCTTTTATTTTCTGAATTCTAAATCTAAAAATCTAAATAAAAAAATAAATACAATTTTTTATTTTTTTTTTATGTTTTCACTCATATTTTGGTGGTGGGGAGTCTTTTTTTCCCCATCGACCTTTACAATTCCAATAAATAAAAATTTTTATCTTTTTCGGGAAGGGCAGATTGTTGAAACTAATGGATTCCATGTTAAAAACTAGCTTCTTAATTTATTGCATTTAGCATATGTAATGGATTTACCATATATTTCCAATTGTCAGATCATCAATAAAAGAATCAATAAAAGAACTTGATTGTTGAGATATTATTATATTATGTACAAGTGTCAATTTGCAGTACTCCAAATACAAAATAGTTTTAGATTCATTGATAAAATTTCTTTTTTGTTTCAAATTTATGATTATGAAATCAGATAAACCAGAAATAATCACATGACAATAAGCGTAAAAAATGAAAAAAGTTTTTTTATTCTAGCGAGAGATTTCTATAGCTGCAAGAGTTCGATTTTAGAATCGCATAAACTACGTAAAAAGCCCTAAGATAAATGGACACTTAAAGAAAAATAAATGAAACCAATGAATCTTCAAATCTTCAAATTGACTTTTGAACTCATTTTTTTTATCAATTTAATTTTTACTAAAAAAACATATTTGATTGAATTGACTTGTTCAATCTCGACTATTGAATATAAATAGGCTATTATGAATTCGAGCAAGCCGCTATGGTGAAATCGGTAGACACGCTGCTCTTAGGAAGCAGTGCTAGAGCATCTCGGTTCGAGTCCGAGTGGCGGCATGCCATCTTCTAAACGAGATCCAATAGATCCTATAATAAAAATAAATGAAATTCCCAATAATTAATATTAATATGGGGGATCCCCACCTTCTTTTTTATGATATTTTCAACTTTAGAGCATATATTAACTCATATTTCCTTTTCTATTGTTTCAATTGTGATTACAATTCATTTGATAACCTTATTGGGCAATGAAATCATAAAACCATATGATTCGTCAGAAAAGGGGATGCTAGCTACTTTTTTATGTCTAACAGGATTATTAATCACTCGTTGGATTTATTCGGGCCATTTCCCACTAAGTGATTTATATGAATCATTAATTTTTCTTTCATGGAGTTTCTCCGTTATTCATATAGTGCCCTATTTAAAAAAACGAAAAAATTATTTAACCACAATAACTGCCTCAAGTACTATTTTTACCCAAGGCTTTGCTACGTCGGGTCTTTTAAATGAAATACATAAACCCACAATATTAATACCCGCTCTACAATCGGAGTGGTTAATAATGCACGTAAGTATGATGATATTGAGCTATGCGGCTCTTCTTTGTGGATCATTATTATCAGTAGCACTTCTAGTCATTACATTTAGAAAGATTTTTTATAGTTCTAAAAGTAATAATTTATTAAAATTAAATGAATCTTTTTCATTTGGTGAAATCCAATACAATAATGAAAGAAATAATATTTTTAAAAAAACTTCTTTTTTTTATGCTAAGAATTATTACAAGGCCCAATTGATTCAACAATTAGATTATTGGAGTTATCGTGTGATTAGCCTAGGATTTATCTTTTTAACCATAGG